TTCATACAAGCTAAATCTTCTAATCGATAATTGGGCCAAAGAAAGAATTTTAATTTAATTAATTTATCTCTATCAAGATCTTGATTTTCATCCAAAAATTGACCCCAATTTCTTACCTTATTCTCATTGCAAAATAGTGGATTTCTATTCACACCATGACTAGTTTTTGAATTGAAACAAATTCGAATTCTCAATTCTCTACGACGTCTAGACGATAAAATATTTTCAGGAACAAGCAAATCATAATGATTTTTGTCTCTATTTCCAGTTATCTTTTGATGATGCCTTGGAATGGATTCATCAAAATCCTTCTTATCAATATATCTTTGCTCTCGATATCTTTGATTAGTTTGATGCCTACTATTATGAACTAATGAAATACCTATAGTTTGATACATAATAAACTGTCCATCATTTTTTACAGATAGACGAAGGGGTTCGATAATTAATACCCCCCTTTTCATCAATTCCGTAAGAGTTAAATTCTTCTGAATTAGCATTATATCCAGATTTATTTCCTTACTCTGAATAGAGGATAGAGTCATTTTTCTTGAATTTCTCAGTCTAAGCAGGAGACAATATACTTTGATATTATTGATCATTCTTTGATTCAAAGCATCATCCCATCTCAATTGAAAAAGTAAATATTTTTTCAGAAAGAAATCTAGTTCTGCTTCCGTATTGCTCTTGTATTGTTTTTTCTTTTTACGTTTTTTCATGTCTGATTCCGAATAATCTTCTTCAATATCTTTTTGTTGATTTGAAAGAGCAGATACAAGATTTCCTTGGTTTTGTGCATTTGATCTAAGATCTCTTTGGCCTACGGATTCTTTTTGATTTTTATTCTTTAATTCAAAAGATTTTTTTTCATTTGATGGTCTAACCCCTTTTTGCTTTCTATTGATATTTTTATTTTCATTTATATTCAAATGAAAAAAAAGGAATTTGCTTGGTATAAACCACGGTTTCATTTTATATGCATTATAAAGAAGTACAAAGTCTGGGAAGAACCAAAGTTCCATATTCGATATGGGACGACTTAGTATTTCTTCATTCATTCCCATCCAATCAAAAAATCTTTTTTTTTTATTGGGTGAATTGATTTCTTGATCTTGATGAATTGTAAGATAAAAAAGATCTTTTTTATCAATTTTATCAATTATTTGATAATTAAAATTAACAGTCCCGGTCTTAGTATTTTTATTACTGTTAGTATTGATCTTGATCCAGTCCTCAATATCGATTTTATTTCGAAGACAAAAATTGATAATTTTCCAATCAAAATATTTTCTATTCGGATTTTTTTCCATATACATAATATCATTTTTTTCTAGATAATTATTGATAGGGATATCCCATAGTATATCATATAATTTGTCTTTATATATGTTGTAATTATAAGAATTCTCTTGATTCTTATTTACTTGGAATGGCGATACATAAATATATGAGTCTCTCTTATTTTCATAATTAATAAATTTATAAGATAAAAGATTATATCTATAGTATTTTTGAAAATTCTCTTTTTGATTTAGTAATGAATATACTTCGTAATCATTTTTTTTTTTGTAATGAATTAATTGGTCTTTTTCATATGAATCCTCTTTGTTTAAATCTTGATTTTGATTTCGATGCCATTGATTGATTCTATTTCGCCCGTTTTGTGCTATTAATTTAGACCATCTAATCTGAGATAAATCGTATTGATAATGACTTCTTAACCAGTTTTTCCATTGATGTATTCCAGAATTCGAAAGTCTCTTATGTCTTAATTCAGAATGAATTATTCTTTGTGTTCCAAAATAATCTTTTATTGAAGTCTTAAGAAAAAAAGGCGTTCCGGGATATTGAAGAATAGATCTTAACTTATACAAGTTAAGAATTTGGGTTTGTGATAATTTGTAAAATACATAGGCTTGTGACAAGGAGGATAGATCGAAAAAATTCTTTGAATTCTTATTACTAATATGATAAGGTGACTTTTTTATAGTCGAAATAAAGTGAATTGTATTTTGATTTGTTTTATTATTGTAAATGGATTTGTTTTATTATTGTAAATGGATTTATTAAAATTTTTTTTTGTTGCTTCAAGAAAAAGTTGTATATTAATTATGGGAATATTAAGGATAGATAAAAGCATATCGATGTATATCTTTTCAATGAAAAATTTTATAAAATAATGTGATTTACGGATTAATCGAGCATTTCTTCTTTTTAATCTTTGCCAAATATTTTTTTCTGGTTCGAATCTTTTAGCATTATAACTTGTCTTATTAGGACTAACATTTTTTCCTGGAATCACTTTTTTTTTCTCTTTTGTAATTCTTTCTATTTGATTTCTAATTGTGCTTGTTCTATTACTCAGATCCTTCATTTTTTTTTCGGTCAGTAAATAATTTGTCCAATCTGTAGATCCAATTCGAGGAAAGGATTCATGAATTATCTGATTATGGGTTATAGAATCTTTTTCTTTTTTAGTTTCGTTTAATTTATTTATTTC